GGAATAACCAGTTACACCAAAAGATGCGGTCAATACAGCCAAAACCACACCAGTAACCCAAGTCAATTCGCGAGGTTTTTTAAAGCCACCAGTGAGATACACACGAAATACGTGAAGAATCATCATTAGTACCATCATACTTGCCGACCATCGATGAACTGATCGGATTAACCAACCAAAGTTAGTTTCAGTCATTATATATTGAACAGAAGCAAAAGCCTCCGTAACGGTCGGACGATAATAAAAAGTCATAGCAAACCCTGTAGCTACTTGTACTAAAAAACAAGTAAGCGTAATTCCTCCTAGACAATAAAATATGTTGACATGAGGAGGAACATATTTACTAGTTATATCATCCGCAATTGCCTGAATCTCAAGACGTTCTTCGAACCAATCATAGATTTTATTGAGATAGGTAAACTGAGGTACTGGTACTCCCCCTCTGAGAACCGTATATGAGAATTTCATCTCGTACGGCTCAAACATAAAGACCCAAATACAAGTTCTATCGGATATGTGTTCGAAACTTCCTAATTGTATGATGCACTCTTTTATGAAGAGAGGAAAGAATAAAAATCCGAAAGCTCTTTATTGTGGTTATAATGCCAAAATATCAAGTCAGCTCATTCATCCATATGTTGATGGGGCCTCTTGAATCTTCTATTTACCTATTTTCTTTATTGTTTTGTTATTTTTTTTTGTGTGTAATGAGACTTTACTACTGTTTTCTTTATTATTGATAGGAATTCTCTTGTTAAGACCCTATGAATCAATTAAAACCTCAGATTCATACTAGAACCAGGATGAGTCAATAAAACCTTGTCAAACTAAGTCCAAAAATTCCTTGAGTAAGAACTGTTGGATCATCACTTATTCAATGAATAGACATAATGACTAAAAATCTAAAGAAACCTTTAGACTTTGATCAAAATAAGCATAAATGGGAATTTGAAAGAATAAAAATATTTCAATTTATAACTTCTAAGTCTAACTCTTTGAAAAAAAAAAATGGAAAGTCCGGCCACGAGGTCTGAATATTAAGTATGAATCATAGTTCTAATACTATGTAAGTAATCTATTTTACATATTCCGTGCTTCAGATAATAGCATACAATGAGAATATCCCACGAAGTAAAACCATCTCTAGCAAGATGACAGACCTATTCTCTGTACTATCCATAGGATCAATTATAATACACCAAGTCGCACACTCATATTCCGGAAATACAGAAACAAAGAAATTTCACGGTCGAACTACCAAAATAAAATGGGATAAAAATCAGAGACCTAAATGCTTCACTTTGTATTGAAAAGCTAGGTAATAGTTCTTGTGAATCTAATTCATTGAAATTCCGTCCAGTAAAATAGAAGAATTATAAATCTCCAAAATAATAGATAGGAATATCGCAAATAGAGCCATTGCGATACCCATCAAAGGAGTAGTTCCCCACCCAGGAGCTACTTTACCATATTCTGAATTCAAGGGTTTCAATAAATTCCCTACACTAGTTCGTCTTGAACCAGATCTAGAACTACCCTCAACGGTTTGTGTAGCCATAAATCCTATTTTATATTCATTGAGATCTGTTGACTTTGTATACCATTCCGTTGTAAATAAATGATCTTAGCATAGATCCATTGTGGTCTTCAAACTATATAATAATGGAAACAGCAACGCTCGTTGCCATCTTTATATCTGGTTTACTTGTAAGTTTTACTGGGTATGCCTTATATACTGCTTTTGGGCAACCCTCTCAACAACTAAGAGATCCATTCGAGGAACACGGAGACTAGTTGAAGTAATGAGCCTCCCAATATTCAATATTGGGAGGCTCATTACTTTCAATTGAGATAATGAAAAATCATTTCATCTTTTTAGTTGGAACTTTAGGCGGTTCTCGAAAAAAGATAGCGAAAAAAATTATTCCCAGAGTTGATACTAAGAGGAATGTATAAACCAATGCTTCCATAGATTTGATCGTGGTTTACAATTATAGCTTCCATACCTGTTCATTTGAGATCGTCTCCCGGATAAAGAAAAGAAAGAACAAGGCAAGAGTCAAAGAAAAGACAGCGATTGAAATCAAGATTTATCCGGTAGCCTATATTAAATCACAAAACTAAAGACAAAAAATAACAAAACAATATTGTATCAGACTACTTGTCTTCTTGTAGTTGGATCTCCAAGTTTTTGGAATGCTCCAAATTCCACTTGAGCATCCAAATCCGGGTCAATACCAGCAAAAACATCCCTGAACAGGGTTCTAGCACCATGCCAAATGTGTCCAAAGAAGAAGAGCAGAGCAAACGAAGCATGTCCAAAAGTAAACCAACCCCTCGGACTGCTACGAAAAACACCATCGGATTTCAAAGTCGCACGATCTAATTCAAAAATTTCACCCAATTGAGCACGTCTAGCATATTTTTTCACAGTAGCTGGATCACTATAACTGACTCCATTGAGTTCACCGCCATAGAACTCAACAGTTACACCTACTTGTTCGACACTATATTTCGATTCTGCCCTTCTAAAAGGGACATCGGCTCTAACAATTCCGTCTCCGTCTACCAAAACAACCGGAAATGTTTCAAAAAAAGTAGGCATACGACGTACATAAAGTTCACGCCCTTCTTTATCTCTAAAGATCGGGTGTCCTAACCAACCAACAGCTATTCCATCCCCGTTGTCCATTGAGCCCGCTCTAAATAATCCCCCTTTTGCCGGATTATTGCCAATGTAATCATAAAAGGCTAATTTTTCAGGAATTTTAGACCAAGCTTCAGATAAACTTTTATTTTCGGCTAGCCCAGCACTAACTCTTCGATATATTTCTTGTTGGAAGTATCCTTGATCCCATTGATAACGGGTGGGACCAAATAATTCAATGGGGGTAGTTGCCGAGCCATACCACATAGTTCCAGCAACTACAAAAGCTGCAAAAAAGACCGCAGCGATACTACTGGAAAGGACGGTTTCAATATTTCCCATACGTAATCCTTTGTATAGACGTTGGGGCGGACGGACACTAAGATGGAATAGACCCGCCAATATGCCCAAGGTTCCTGCTGCAATATGATGAGAGGCTATTCCTCCCGGAACAAAAGGATCAAAACCTTCCACACCCCATGCTGGATTTACAGCTTGTACCCTTCCCGTTAGTCCATAAGGATCGGATACCCATATTCCAGGACCATACAATCCTGTTACATGAAATGCGCCAAAACCAAAGCACGCCACTCCTGAGAGAAATAAATGAATTCCAAAGATCTTGGGCAAATCCAAAGAGGGTTTGCCTGTACGTTCATCACAAAATATTTCTAGATCCCAATACACCCAATGCCAGATAGCTGCCAAAAAGCACAAGCCAGAAAACACAATATGTGCACCAGCCACACCTTCGTAACTCCAAATACCCGGATTCGTTATAGTCCCCCCGGTAATACTCCAACCCCCCCATGAATTGGTTATTCCTAAACGAGTCATGAAGGGTATAACGAACATACCCTGTCTCCACATTGGATCAAGAACAGGGTCAGAGGGATCAAAAACAGCTAATTCATATAGAGCCATCGAACCGGCCCAACCAGCAACCAGAGCTGTATGCATTATATGGACAGAAATCAAACGACCGGGATCGTTCAATACGACCGTATGAACACGATACCAAGGCAAACCCATGGAAATACCCCTTTATCAATCAAAAATATACGCTATGTAACTTTATTGCATTGTAAAATAGACTATGGTTCTTACTTTTTTAGTGGATTATCTCGGGGAAAGGATTACTATTTGTTCTATTCTTTTAGTAAGAAAGTCTTTCAATAATAATGGAACAATTTTGTTCGTAGGAACAAAAAGAAGCAGATTTATTCTACACCCGATAAGTACCAATACGCAATGGTAGGTCGTTGATAGCATTTTATATGAGTAACTGCATCTATATTTGTTCATCATCCAAAGGATCCACTTGTAAGAATTTTATTTTATTGATTCTGTCTTCCTTTTTTATGAACTTATTCAATCTATGGATAAAATATGATAAAAGATAAGATATTATTAAGACAATAAACCTATTTTTACGCTTTCACATCAAAGTGAGATATAGTACTTAATCTTTCTTTCATTTAATGCCTATTGGTGTTCCAAAAGTACCTTTTCGAAGTCCTGGAGACGAAGATGCATCGTGGGTTGACGTATAGTGCGACTTGTCAGATATATTGGGTCATATGGTATTTCCCCGTTCTCTTTCCCGATTGAGATATCCTCTCTTTCGCCCAACAAAGATTGATTGAATCATACAAAATTTGGAGCGTGAAATGCAATGAAGTACAATTAAATCTATTTTTAGGGGGGTATACAGATTAATATTAGCAATTAGAATAATTTATGGTTGGCTTAGTTCAAATAATAAAATGAAGTATCCAGGCTCCGTTTAGAAAAAAAAACCAATAGATATCTATGATTTCTACTTAATATCATTAATATCATATCATTAATATCATATTCTATTTATAATTTATTTATATAATATTCGATTTATAATCTCTTTTATAATCTCTAATATAATATAAATAGAAGTGATCTAAAACTGTTAATAAATCGAGTAATATTATGAATGCATTGAATATTTAATATTTGGCGGGAGATATGAAATTAATTGAAAAATAAAGAAGTCGTAGCAAAAAGACGTAGTATTGGATCATTTGTCTTATATATGCAAATAAAAATCGGTCCGATCTTTACTCGGAGTAGAGCATAAACCTAAAAGAATTCAAGAAGACCATTCAGGAACAAGAAAATTACATCGTGATTTGGATTGGATTCCGATTAAACAATACATCAATGAGAAGTTACTCCGATAAGTTTAGTGAATTTTTTTATTTCCATTTATATATAGAAATTCTATTTCTATATAAATAGAAAAAGGCCAAAACTCATCTTTTTTTAAATGAAAGAAAAAGCCCCTTTGTTACAAGTTAGACAGAGCTTGCTATGACAAAAGAAAAAAAAAAAGAATCTACACATTGATTCTTGTTTTTTTCGCGATTTGTGTTGAACTGTATGCATCAAAAGATGCATGTACGGTTCCGAAGGGATACAATTTTATCCTAATCAACCGACTTTATCGAGAAAGATTACTTTTTTTAGGCCAAGAGGTTGATAGCGAGATCTCGAATCAACTTATTGGTCTTATGGTATTTCTCAGTATAGAGGATGATACTAAGGATCTCTATTTGTTTATAAACTCTCCCGGCGGATGGGTAATACCTGGATTAGGTATTTATGATACTATGCAATTTGTGCAACCAGACGTACAAACAATATGCATGGGATTAGCCGCTTCAATGGGATCTTTTATTCTGGTCGGAGGAGAAATTACCAAACGTCTAGCATTCCCTCACGCTTGGCGCCAATGAATTTTTTATTTGATTTGAGAGAAAAAAGAAAACTATGCCTTCGCGATATATGAATATTAAGTAATAATAGCATGGCACTTCGAATTCGATACGAGAATTTTTTTTTTTTTCAAAATCGTTCCATTCCATTATGTATCGAAAGAGTAGTATGAGATAAAGGGTATTTCCTATTTTATCTGATATATCAGGAGACCCATTTCAGCGTCACAAACTTTTTTTGTTTTCACACCGAAAAACTAATATATATTATTTTTATTAAAGAATAAGAAAATAAAATTTCTTTTTTTACTTATTTTTATTTGAAAAAAAAAAGAAACTTTGGGATTGCTAAATAACAGACGAAATTAATATATAAAGCAACGGAACCATCATAGTATATCTTTAACTACTTCAAAAGGAAGGGCGGTTGTTGGATCATTTACCTATGTGAATATGATAGACCCTATATTATTTATATATATTCTATTTATTCAATGTAAGGTAAAAAAAAGGTATAGGTATAAAAGTGAATTCCATTGTAGAGCCGTATGCAATGTGCAAAAGATGCCTGTACGGTTGTTCAATTCTATCTTTTTTTTCTTATTATATTATTCTTTATCTTTTCGCCTTTCATCATGCGAGATAGAATAATTATTTATTATATCATCAGATCAGGGTAATGATCCATCAACCTGCTAGTTCTTTTTATGAGGCACAGACGGGAGAATTTATCCTGGAAGCGGAAGAACTACTGAAGCTGCGCGAAACCATCACAAGGGTTTATGTACAAAGAACGGGCAAATCCTTATGGGTTATTTCCGAAGACATGGAAAGAGATGTTTTTATGTCAGCAACAGAAGCCCAAGCTCACGGACTTGTTGATCTTGTAGCGGTTGAATAAAAAATAAGAAGGATTTCACGCAAATATACAATTTAAGATTTTATCTTCGTACCAGATTTAATACAATATTCTATGAATCCATTAATATAAAAATTATTCATAATTATTTGGTTAGGATCGATCTAAACCAGCCCATTATGTGTATGATTCAACATGCCAACTATTAAACAACTTATTAGAAACACAAGACAGCCAATCAAAAATGTCACGAAATCCCCCGCTCTTCGGGGATGTCCTCAGCGACGAGGAACATGTACTAGGGTGTATGTGCGACTCGTTCAGATCATGGACTAGGCCAAAAACAATTGATCCAGTATAAATGATCAGTACCAGTGAATAGGATAGAATGGAAGACCACCATTCACTATACGAAAAATGAAAATAGCTAAAAATCTAAAAAAGATCTATCATACCCTTCTATTGTGGTATCAAATTAATTTATGGTTGCCATTGGTACAAATCCAATCACTTCCACTTTTAATTTAAGATGAGAAAGAATTCCCCATTGGTAGCAAATGGTATTCATTAAGCAGGGAAATCCTATTTAAAGAGCAGAAAGATTATGCCCTGACTCTTGCAAGAACGGACTAACAGGGTCAGCTACTCAGCTAATCTTCATAATTAAATACCGTTACTGTATAGGTGAGTCTCGTTGTGAAAGACCTATTACTGGATAATTATGGGTAGAGCCAAAGAGTGTGAACTGTACAAGTTAACATTAATTAAATGAGGGAAGAGGCTCCGGTGTATAGAGAGGACCTCACCGTTTAAGACGTAACCATAGAAACGATGGAACCCACTATATACATACCTATTTCTATTTACTACTTTTTATTTACTTTAATTTACTATGTTTTTTTGATACCTAGTATCAATACAATTTCTTATTTCGAGGCGAGAAGCCTAGAAAAAAAAAAAAAGAAAAAATCGTGGTCGGGAAGGTTATAGTAGCAAAAGCCATTGGAATTTTTATTTTATACATTGGAAGAATCCGTTTTGTTATTAATAGACTAGGAAAGGGAAAGGAAATAACTGAAAGAAAAGAAATCAATTAGTTATTCATCAAAGTTTCATTTATTCAATGACTAGAATTAAACGAGGATATATAGCTCGAAGACGTAGAACCAAAATTCGTTTATTTGCATCAAGCTTTCAAGGGGCTCGTTCAAGACTTACTCGAACTATTACTCAACAGAAAATAAGAGCTTTGGTTTCGGCTCATCAGGATAGAGGTAGGCAAAAGAGAGATTTTCGTCGTTTGTGGATCACTCGGATAAATGCAGTAATTCGAGCCAATAAAGTATACTACAGTTATAGTACATTAATACACCATCTGTACAAGAGGCAGTTGCTTCTTAATCGTAAAATACTTGCACAAATAGCTATATTAAATAGGAATTGTCTTTATATGATTTCCAATGAGATCTTAAAATAAGATAAGGAGATTGAAAGAAATGAAATGTTTTAAATGGAGTTCCTTGACAAATGAACTTGGGAAAGTAGAGTAGAAATTAGTATAATAAAATAGGATATGATAAAGTCATCACAACGAACAAACACGGTCAATAAAAAAAGATTTATTCTTCTTCCCCAATTCTTTTTTTTCTTACGACACAACAATAAAATTGGAATTTTCAGATTTTTTGAACAAACCGTCAATTTGCATTTGAATTCGGATTGGAATTTTATTTTGATTCAATTGAAGAAGAGCAAGCCTATTTATTTTTAATTCTAAGACCAGTAGTTCTAGGAGTCGACTCGCTTCTTTCAAACTGTTTCTCATTATTAAGAAAGGGTAACAAACATAAAATACGAGCTTGTTTTATAGCAATAGTAATTAATCGTTGTTGTTTTAAGGTCAATCTATTCACCCGTCTAGATAATATCTTTCCTTGTTCACTAATAAATCGACTAATTAAACTCATGTTTCTATAATCAATTCGATCCCCCGATTGTATCGGGGGCAAACGCCTACGAAAAGATCGCTTAGATTTAAGAAAGAGTCGCTTGGATTTATCCATGGTTTTTTTATTCCTTGTCCCGAAAATCCTAATGCTATTTTGATCGGATCAAAAATGATTTCGAATTAAAAAATAGGATTGCTTTGTTTTGTTTATATTTAAATAAATATATGATCTGTTATATATAATATGTCGTTTTTCGTCTTCCTTGGAATGGAAGGCGGACACGCGAGCGATCGGTTCGATCTATTTCTTTAGCTCCCCGTGAATCGTATGTTTGTAACAAGAGGGACAGAATTTTCTCAATTCCAATCGACTAGGCGTATTATGTCGATTTTTTTGAGTAATATATCGGGAAATGCCCCTTGATTCCTTATTAACGCGGTTTCGAAGACAACTGGTACATTCCAAAATAATCGTTACTCGGGCATCTTTACCCTTGGCCATGAACCCCCTTTGGATTTTTGATTGACTCAACTCTTCTATTTTTCTATTTTCCGATCCGAAACGAAGAAGAAGAAAGGAAGTAAAAAAAAAATAGAAGTTGCTAACTCGAAATCCAATTATGAAAGATTTCGTTGCAATCTATCAATATAGTAATAATAAGTAATATAATGATTTCTAACTATATATTTCTAATTTAGAATCGCTGTAAAGTATTTAATTTTTCTTTTTCATTGAATTATCTTGTATGATATTGTTGCCATGCCACAGCTATTCCATTTTCTTTCTCACTCTATTATTAATTAATTTAATTTTTCGCCTGGAAACCCGAGTTCTTAGTTTGACTAGGGTGAACCCGCTTTTATTCTTTTTCTTTTCTAATTTATTTTAATTATAAAAAAAAGAAGAGAAGGGGATGGATTAGTCACAGATATTTGATTGTATCTCTAATTTTCTTCATCCCTTCCCATCTCAATTACTATAATGAAAAAAAAGGGAATATCAACGCATCCGGAAATAAACGATTGATCTCTATCAATAAACCCGCTAAAGACCCAAACCATAGAGTACTTACTACCGGTGCCACGGAAAGGTATGTTTTTAGATTTCGCATTTAAAATCCTCCTTCTTTGTTATTTGTTATTGTAATTTTATTACAATTTGTAATACATAATGGTAATACATATATGACCAGATGTGTATATGTAGTTAATGACTGACACTTGGATTTATACGCAGAATTCCTAATGCAAATTGAAATGTACAACGATTCAGTAGATATTCCTTTTCGTAAAACAAAAAAAAATACGTCCCTTTTTGTCTGAGAATTCCCAAAAAATATTCATTTTTTTGGTTTCATATTTCTTTAGTACGTATATAATATAAGTCTATTATTATATGTTATAATGATATGAGACTAAAAAAAATTAAGAAATGACAAGATAATTTGGTATATCACTGAAAGAAATAAAGATGTGGAAAACAAGACAAGGATTCTCTACAATGACACTGTAGGCTAATTGAAAGGGATGTAGCGCAGCTCGGTAGCGCGTTTGTTTTGGGTACAAAATGTCACGGGTTCAAATCCTGTCATCCCTACCTATTACTTATCTTATGAACAGTAACGAGGGGTCAATTGAGATTGATTAACATTGGATATACATAATCAATCTTTAATTTTCTTATTTATGATAGTATATATATCCAAGATGAGTTAGGTCACAAAATATTTATTGTGATAATAAAGCGCTCTTAGTTCAGTTCGGTAGAACGTGGGTCTCCAAAACCCGATGTCGTA